GGATGATACTCAATCCAGTTGGAATGATCACATTAATAGTTGCATTGATAGTTATCTTCGTTGTGAAGTCAATATTAATAGTTACATTTTCGGTGGTACCGACAATTACAGTGATAGTTACATTTATAATTTCATTTGTACTGAAAGCATAAGTAGTAATAAAAGTAGGAGTTCGAATATAAGAACTAGTGGTAACGTCCGTGATTTAAGAAGAAGATTTAAGGATTTCGATATAAATAATAAAAAATACAGACATTTATGGATTCAATGCGAAAATTGTTATGGATTAAATTATAAAAAATTTTTGAGGTCCAAAATGGATATTTGTGAACTGTGTGGATATCATTTGAAAATGAGTAGTTCAGATAGAATCGCACTTTTGATTGATCCGGGCACTTGGGATCCTATGGATGAAGATATGGTCTCTATGGACCCCATTCATTTTCATTCCGAGGAGGAACCCTATAGAGATCGTATCCATTCTTATCAAAGAAGGACAGGTTTAACTGAAGCTGTTCAAACAGGCATAGGTCAACTAAATGGTATTCCCATAGCAATTGGGGTTATGGATTTTCAGTTCATGGGAGGTAGTATGGGATCCGTAGTAGGCGAGAAAATCACCCGTTTGATCGAGTATGCTACTAATCGATCTATACCTGTCATTATTGTATGTGCTTCTGGAGGAGCACGCATGCAAGAAGGAAGTTTGAGCTTGATGCAAATGGCTAAAATATCTTCTGCTTTATATAATTATCAATCAAATAAAAAGTTATTCTATGTATCAATCCTTACATCTCCTACAACCGGTGGAGTAACAGCGAGTTTTGGTATGTTGGGAGATGTTATTATTGCTGAACCCAATGCCTACGTTGCATTTGCGGGTAAAAGAGTAATTGAACAAACATTGAATAAACTAGTACCCGACGGTTCACAAGCGGCTGAGTATTCATTCCATAAGGGCTTATTTGACCCAATCGTACCACGTAATCCTTTAAAAGGTGTTCTAAGTGAGTTATTTCAGCTACACGGTTTCTTTCCCTTGAAAAAAAATAAAAAAAAAAAGAATAATAGAATCTAGTGCTATACTTTTCTTTTTTTTGTAGCGAATTGTATTGGACAGGTATTTAGTTCATAGTAATAAAAAAGCTAAGAAGAATGGTGTTTTCTTTGGTGATATAAGTTCTACTTGATTTGGAGTCCGAGTTATCGGATAATTACTTTGTCTTTTTTCCTCAAAATCCATTTTTTTATCTTACCCCCTATTAGATTTCTGATTAATAATCAGAAAATTTCTATTAACGGGATAAAAATGGAATTTATACTTTCGAGGAAGCCGGGAAAATACAAAGAATTTTCTCTTACCTTCTTACGTATGAATATATACAATAATGGAAAATAGATAAAAAAACAATATTGAAAGAAAATATCGAATAGAAGTGGATTTCTATATCTACCAAGAATTCTCCTTTTTTAATAGGAATCTCTCTTTGTTGGATTGAATTAGTTTAGTTAGAGTCGCGAACTTTACTTATAGTTTATTAGTTTATAGTTTCTTTAAATATATAATTTAATTTATAATAATAGTTACTATTATCCTTATTTGAAAGATAGAAAGAAGATGAGGATAGGGGAATAATAAGAAAATTTATGAAAGTGGATCATCATACATATTTTTGTAGAAAAATAAATAGGTACACTTAATTGAATTCCCCCATTCCTTGCACTTATTAACTACATAATATTATTTATATACTTACTATTTTTTATAATCAATATACTTATCATAAAATATCCTTATCATAGGGAAAAATATTAAATCGAGGTACCCATTCCATGACAGATCTTAACTTACCCTCTATTTTTGTTCCTTTAGTGGGCCTAGTATTTCCGGCAATTGCAATAGCTTCTTTATTTCTTCATGTCCAAAAAAATAAGATTGTCTAGATCAGGGATAAATTTCATCAATTTATTTCAACACAGCACAGGATCATAATATATTTTTTTAGTGTAAATAGGATATGCGGCCCTTTCCAAACATAAATGAAAGAACTGTTATGCATGCGCATACATCGCATAAATGTATATGCGGGTATAGCTGGTGAAAGACGATCAGTGAATCTTTTTATAATAGAAAGCCAATGTATCTAACCAATTACTTCTAATGGTTCATATCAGAATAGTACTAGTTGATGAAAGTTATTTCGGCATCAAGAAAAGTAAAATTCATATTGGTTATTCTCTCAATCCCAATCGAATGCAACTGGGTCTAATATAGTATGAACTGGCGATCAGAATATATATGGATAGAACTAATAACAGGGTCTCGAAAAACAAGTAATTTTTGCTGGGCCTGTATCCTTTTTTTGGGTTCACTAGGATTCTTAGTGGTTGGAACTTCCAGTTATCTTGGTAGGAATCTCATATCTGGATTTCCATCTAACCAAATCATCTTTTTTCCACAAGGGGTCGTGATGTCTTTCTATGGGATTGCGGGTCTATTCATTAGTTCCTATTTGTGGTGTACAATTTCATGGAATGTGGGTAGTGGTTATGACCGATTCGATAGAAAAGAAGGAATAATGTGTATTTTTCGTTGGGGATTCCCGGGAATAAATCGTCGAATCTTCCTTCGCTTCTGTATGAAAGATATCCAATCAATCAGAATGGAGGTTAAAGAAGGTCTTTTTCCTCGTCGTGTTCTTTATATGGAAATCAGAGGCCAAGGAACCATTCCCTTGACTTGTACTGACGAGAATTTTACTCCACGGGAAATTGAACAAAAAGCTGCAGAATTAGCCTATTTCTTGCGAGTACCAATTGAAGTATTTTGAAATGAACTGAAGAATAAATGTTTTCTCGGCATGAAGGAACTTGCTAATTTCCTTTTTCGTTTAATACAACTGAAGTTTCTTCAGAATGGTAATTGTAGAAAAAAATAACATGTTAGATTCTATTTTCGCGTTCCGTTGGCGCAGCGACCCACATAGAATAAAACAAAAAGGTAGGAAAGGGTATATGGAACAACTATAAATAAACTATTAGGAATTTTTTCTATACAAAAACGAAAAACGATTTTGTATGCGTATGGAACTTTTTTTTATACTAAGAAAAAATCTAATTAAATATGGATTTGTCAAATATCCGAACATAACAACATGTATTTCGTAAATACAGAATTTATTTCGTAAATACAGAATTCCCGTTTTTAGGTCCCAGATTTAAAGATTTCAAATTGATACTTTATTCCTGTGCTGTGATTAGACGGGTGCAACATTTCTAAATAATCAATTGATCCCGGGGAAGTTTTTTTGTCTTGAAATCCGAATAAATAAGATTCGTTACTTCAATGTGGGTTTTTCGAGTGCTTATCGAAAGGAACAAATGAAGATGAAATTCGTTCGAATTTGCCCAATTGAGATATCATAAAATGATATTTATTTTTTTATGCGAAAAGGACCCTACCAAAAACGAAATTTTTACACAAAAATGGGAATAGATCCATCCATAGGTTCGATACCTTGTTATAGAACTCATACTTTATAGAAATATCAGATCCGCTAGAGTTGACGAATGAAGCAGTTCATTACCAATTCACAGATAAAAAATGAAAAAAAAGAAAGCATTGACCTCTCTTCCATATCTTGCATTTATAGTATTTTTGCCCTGGTGGGTATCTCTATCATTTAATAAAAGTCTGGAACCCTGGATTACTAATTGGTGGAATACTAGGCAATCCGAAACTTTTCTGAATGATATTCAAGAGAAAAATGTTCTAGAAAAATTCCTAGAATTAGAGGAACTCCTTTTGTTGAATGAAATGATAAAGGAATACCCCGAGACACATATACAAAAGCTTCCTATAGGAATACATAAGGAAACGATACAATTGGTCAAAACACACAATGAATATCATCTCCATATAATTTTGCATTTCTCGACAAATATAATCTGTTTCGCTATTCTAAGTGGTTATTTTATTCTGGGTAATGAAGAACTTGTCATTATTAATTCTTGGGTTCAGGAATTCCTCTATAACTTAAGTGACACAATAAAAGCTTTTTCGATTCTTTTAGTTACTGATTTATGGATCGGATTTCACTCGACCCATGGTTGGGAACTCATGATTGGTTCGATCTACAACGATTTTGGATTGGCCCATAACGATCAAATTATATCTGGTCTTGTTTCCACTTTTCCAGTTATTCTAGATACAATTGTGAAATATTGGATCTTCCATTTTTTAAATAGGGTATCTCCTTCGCTTGTAGTCATTTATCATTCAATGAATGAATGAAGAACTTATTGGATCTCTTGATATTAATCAAATCATAATTTTTTTTTTTCGTGTATAAAGAAAGTATTTTCCATTTTACTTATTCTTTATACTTCTCCCTCTTCAAGGTATTCGTCCTATATTTCAGTACATTTATTTCCGTACAATGGCAGATTCATGGATAGGGAACTCTACTAGCTACCTATCTAATTTATTGTAGAAATTCCGGGATCAATGATTGTACCATGCAAAATAGAAATACTTTTTCTTGGGTAAAGGAACAGATGACTCGATCCATTTCTGTATCGATCATGATATATGTAATAACTCGAGCATCTATTTCAAACGCATATCCTATTTTTGCGCAGCAAGGTTATGAAAATCCCCGAGAAGCAACGGGGCGAATTGTATGTGCCAATTGCCATTTAGCCAACAAGCCTGTGGATATTGAAGTTCCACAAGCTGTACTTCCTGATACTGTATTTGAAGCAGTTATTCGAATTCCTTATGATATGCAACTGAAACAGGTTCTTGCTAATGGTAAAAGGGGGTCCTTGAATGTGGGGGCTGTTCTTATTTTACCTGAGGGATTCGAATTAGCCCCCCCCGATCGTATTTCTCCTGAAGTGAAAGAAAAGATGGGAAATCTTTCTTTTCAGAGTTATCGTCCCAATAAAAGAAATATTATTGTGATAGGTCCTGTTCCGGGTCAGAAATATAGTGAAAT